TAAAAAGAAAGAGTAGGAATCTTCTTATCTCATTTGGAAGGATACTATCCTCATAATTATCCATGACTGTTTTTGTCTCTAGCATGACCACTTGATGAAAAATAAGGAGGGAAATGACCGATACTACTGGAAGGATTCCTCTTTGGTTGATAGGTACTGTAACTGGTATTCCTGTGATCGGTTTAATAGGCATTTTTTTTTACGGCTCCTATTCCGGGTTGGGTTCATCTCTGTAATACTGGAATAAGAGTAAGAACTCAGCGGGGCCTTACCTCGCTGAGTTCTTACTCTTAGAGCAATACTTTGATCTATTCCAAAACATATGGAACCTAAATCAACATAATAGAAATATTCTATTTGTATAAATTATAAAAGAGATCCTTTTCTCTAATGTTTCAACCCATTTTTTTTTTCTAATCTTGCCGGATGTTTGAATCTATTGACTTAATTCGAAATATGAAGCAACAAGAAAGTAGGATATATATATATAGATTTATCCGTATGAAACATCCTGCAAATCCTTTTCTTTTTATACTCAACTCTTTCTACTAAACTAAGAAACTAAAATTTTAATCAAAATATAGAGAAATAAAAAAGATCTAATCCGCTTTTTACCCGGAAAAAAAAACAAGGAATAAGAATCTTTAGTTAACAGGAGAAAAATAATGATTCTTTCAATACAAGACGGCACTTCTTGTGTCGTCTTGGAAAACTTTCTATAAAGATTTTCCCCGTCCTTGCCTCGTATTCTATTCCTTTTTATATTTTTTATTATTTTAAAAAATATACAAGTAATGAGTTTCAAACATCCGGCAAGATTAGAAAAAAAAAAAAAAGAAACAAACGAAGAAAAGGCTTATAGAACATACATCATTCTAGTAACCAACAAAAATTTTGCACTTTTACTAACTTTATTTTAAGGAATTTCTATATCTAGAAATTCATTTCGTACAACTGAACCTTTTCAAACTGTTTCTTTTTCAAAACTAAAAAGATTTGTGCCAAAATCACAGATGCCAAGAAGAAAAGAAGACCTTGGACTCGTAATGGATCTTGAAGCACTATTTCCGCGTCTCCCTGACCAAAACCTCCTACATTTGGATTACTTGTTAATGGTTGATCAAGCTTGATGGATTCACCTTCTGAAACAAGAAGTTCTGGTCCTGGAGGTATAGTATCAACCACTTGACGTCCATCTGATGCATCAACTAGGGATATTTCATATCCCCCCTTTTCTTTACGTGTTATTCTGCTTACTATACCGGCTGATGTAGCATTATAAACTGTATTATTACTCTTGCTACCATCAGGATAAATCTGACCCCTCCCTCGGTTCCCACCCACATATATGGGATATTTTAAGAAGTGAACGTCTTTTTTCGTAGTAGGGTCGGGGGAAAGAATAGGAAAGACAATTTCACTATATTTCTGACCGGGAACAGGACCTATCACAAGAATATTTCTTTTATTAGGACCATAACACTGAAAAGAAAGATTGCCCATCCTTTCTTTCATTTCGGGAGAAATACGATCGGGGGGAGCTAATTCGAAGCCTTCGGGTAAAATAAGAACAGCTCCTACATTCAAAGCTCCCTTTTTACCATTAGCAAGAACTTGTTTCAGTTGTATATCATAAGGAATTCGAACAACTGCCTCAAATACAGTATCTGAAAGTACAGCTTGCGGAACTTCAATATCCACGGGCTTATTAGCTAAATGGCAATTGGCGCATACAATTCGCCCAGTTGCTTCTCGTGGATTTTCATAACCCTGCTGTGCAAAAATGGGATATGCATTTGAAATAGATGCTCGAGTTATTACATATATCATGATCGATACATAAATGGATCGAGTCATCTGTTCTTTGACCCAAGAAAAAGTATTTCTATTTTGCATGATCCAATAATTGATCCCGGAATTTATACAATAAATTTGATAGGTAGCTAGTAGAATTCCCTATCCAAAAGTTTGCAATTTTATTGATTGTACTGAAATAATTTGACTAGTAGAATATAGTATGAATACCTTGAATTGAAAAGGTATAAGTATAAAGAATAAGTAAGATTGCAAATTTATCAAATTGATACAAGAAGAAAAATTAGGATTTGATTGATATCAAGAGATCTAATGAATTCTTCATTCATTCATTGAATGATAAATTACTACAAGTGAAGGAGATACACGGTTTAAAAAATGGAATATCCAATATTTCACAATTGTATCTAGAATCACTGGAAAAGTGGAAACAAGACCAGATAGAATCTGATCATTCTCAGCCAATCCAAAATCGTTGTAGATCGAACCAATCATTAGTTCCCAACCATGGGTCGAGTGAAATCCGATCCATAAATCAGTAACTAAAAGAATAGAAAAAGCTTTGATTGTGTCACTTAAGTTATAGATAAATTCCTGAATCCAAGAATTCAGAATGAAAAGTTCTTCATTACCCAGAACAAAATAACAACTTAGAATAGTGAAACAGATTATATTTGTCGAGAAATGAAAAATGATATGAAAATGAGATTCATTGTGTCTTTTGACCAATTGTATCGTTTCCTTGTGCATTCCTATACGAAGCCTTTGCATATGTGTTTCCGAGTACTCCTTTATCATCTCGTCCAACAGGAAGAATTCTTCTAGTTCCATAAATTTTTCTAGAACATTTTTCTCTTGAATATCATTCCAAAGGATTTCGGAATGCCTGGTATTCCACCAATTAAGAATCCAAGTTTCTAGACATTTATTAAATGAGAGAGAAACCCACCAAGGCAAAAAAATTATAAACACAAGATATGGGAGTGAAGTCAATGCTTTCTTTTTTTTCATTCTGTATCTGTGATGTGAATTATTAATGAACCTGTTTCATTCGTCGATTCTATCTGAGTTTTCTATGAAGCACCGGTTCTATAACAAGACTAACAAGAACAAGGTATCGAACCTATGGATCTTTTCCTTTTTTTTTTTGTTTTTGTATAAGAATTGAGTCTATAGAGTATCAATTCAGAATCTGAGTCCTGAAGAATCTATACTTATTAGACAGTAGAAAATTTAGACAGTAGAAAATAGTAAAAATGGACGTCATGCGTATGCGTATACAAAATAGTTTTTGTGTAAAAGAATATATTTGGTTAATTCTATTCTATTTTATGAGAATTGTTCCATATACCTCCTCCTGCTTTGAGATGTATAATGTATATCGGAACGGGAAATAGAATATAGCAACTTTTGCTGGAATCAACAGTTTGAAGAAGAGCATTTTTCTCATGCTGAGATTGATTCTCAGTTCATTTCAAAATACTTCAATTGGTACGCGCAAGAAATAGGCCAATTCAGCAGCTTTTTGTTCAATTTCTCGTGGAGTCAAATTCTCATCAGTACGAGTCAAGGGAATGGCTCCCTGGCCTCTTATTTCCATGTAAAGGACACGACGAGGAAAAAGACCTTCTCTCGCCTCCAATCTTATTGATTGGATATCTTTCAGAAAGAAACGAAGAAAGATGCGACGATTTATTCCAGGAAATCCCCAACGAAAAAGGCACATTATTCCTTTTTTTCTATCGAATCGGTCATAACCACTACCTACATTCCATGAAATTGTGCACCACAAATAAGAACTAATGAATAGACCTGCGATTCCATAGAAAGACATCACGATACCTTGTGGGAAAAAAAGAATTTGTTGAGACGGAAATACGGATATCAGATTTTTACCAAGATAACTGGAAGTTCCAACCACTAAAAATCCTAGTGAACCTAAAAAAAGGATACAGGCCCAGCAAAAATTACTTGTTTTTTTAGACCCGGGTATAAGTTCTATCCATATATGTTCTGATCGCCAGTTCATACTATACTAGATCCAGTTGCAATGGATTTGACTTAACTTTTCTTACTTGATCCCGAAGTAACTTTCATCAACTAGCAGTATTCGGACACGAACCCTTTTGCTCATCATTTTGAATTTAATTGATGAAGCTATAACCGCATATATGTGCATTAATGCGTATATTAATATCTTCCATTTGTTTTTTGAAAGGCCACATATTTTGTATCCTGCCATATTACATTAAAAAGTATCTGTATGATGATCCACTGTTGTGACGAGATTTGGTCTATCGTATTTATACAATCTTATTTCTTTGGACATAAAGAAATAAAGAAGCTATTGCAATTGCCGGAAAGACTAGGCCCACTAAAGGAACAAAAATAGAGGGAAAGTTCAAATTTAGCATAGAATGGGTGCCTTTATTTCATATTTGTACCTATTCTAATTATAATTAGAAATAGATCTTATGATAAGTCTATCTATTAGATAAAATAGAAAGTATTTCAAGTGCAAAGAATGTAGAATTGACCTATTCCTCTTTCTATATAAATATGTATCTTTCAGAAATTGTATTCTTCTTCTCCCATCCTTATCTTCTTTCTATCTTTTCTTTTAAAACACCTTTTTGTTTTTTAAGATTTTCTTATTAGTTCGCGCCTTTAACCAATCTTATCCAACAAAAAGGGATTCTTATTCTAATCAGGAAGATAGGTCGAATAAAAGTAGAATAAAAAATGGATTTGGGGCAAAAAATAATTATCCAAAACTTCTGATTCTTACTACACTTCTAATTTATGTTCCCAAAGAAAGCACCAACTTCTTAGTTTTATTTTTTTAATTACAATGAGCTAAATGCTTATTCACTACAAATTAAAATAACTGAACCTAGTGCTATACTTCTTTTTTTGAATCTTTATTCAAGGGAAGGAAACCATGTAGCTGAAATAACTCATTCAGAACACTTTTTAAAAGATTACGTGGTACGATTGGGTCGAATAAGCCCTTATGGAATGAATACTCAGCCGCTTGTGAACCGTCGGGTACTGTCTTTTTCAATGTTTGTTCAATTACTCTTTTTCCCGCAAACGCAATGTAGGCATTAGGTTCAGCAATAATGATATCTCCCAACATACCAAAACTTGCTGTGACTCCGCCAGTTGTAGGAGATGTAAGGATTGATACATAGAATAACTTTTTATTTGATTGATAATTATATGAAGCAGAAGATATTTTAGCCATTTGCATCAAGCTCAAACTCCCTTCTTGCATGCGTGCTCCTCCAGAAGCACACACAATAATGACAGGCAGAGATCGATTAGTAGCATACTCGATCAAACGGGTGATTTTCTCACCTACTACTGATCCCATACTACCTCCCATAAACTGAAAATCCATAACTCCCATAGCTATGGGAATACTATTTAGTTGACCTACGCCCGTTTGAACAGCTTCAGTTAAACCTGTGTTTCTTTGATAATAATAGATGCGATCTCTATAAGGTTCCTCTTCTGAATGAAATTCAATGGGGTCCATAGAGACCATATCTTCATCCATAGACTCCCAAGTGCCAGGATCAAGAAAAAGTTCTATTCTATCTGAACTAGTCATGTTCAAATGATATCCGCAGTGTTCACAAATATTCATTTTTGACCTAAAAAATTTTTTATAATTTAATCCATAACAATTCTCGCATTGAACCCATAACTGTTTATATTTTGTATTTATATCGAAATTATGAGATCTTCCTCTTCTATTTAAAGAACTGTTACTAATTTTTATACTAGTTAGACTTTCCGTACAAATGAGACTATTAATGTAACCGTTGATACCACTGTAAATGTCACTATTAAGACTGATTTCAAAACGAAGATAAGTATCAATGCAACTATTAATGTGATTATTCCAATTAGATTGAGTATCATACATAGAATAATAAGAATAGTAATTGCTACTATAAGACCTACTATCTAAATAACTAGCATTATCAATATCAAAAATCTGATTTTCAATATCAAAATATACAAAATAACTGTCACCATTACTATTTCGAACTAAAAAAGTATCATCAGAGATCAAACTCCAAATATTCCTGCTATCAAATAAAGAATTTAGATAATGACTATTATTACTGTCCCAATTAGGAGTCTTTTTCTCTGCATAATTTCGAATAGGTTCTTCACTTCCACTGGTATGTCCAAGAGCATCAAGACTATCCATTGATTTACTTAGTCCACACTTATGTTCTAACTTCTTTTTAGATAACATAAAATTGAACCAACATTTTTTCATAGAGCCTTTCTGCCCCCTCTTTAATAAATTGATCAAACCCTAATACTAATAGATGAATAGTCATTTGATGAATAAAAGTCATTTTACTATTTTTTTTTTCTAAAGAATTCTTATTTTGGGGAATACGATGAATATAGATTTTCCTAAAAAAAAACTAGGAATTATAAGCAAAAAAGACATGGATTCTCGTAGAATCTCGTGTCATATAGTCAAATAGGAAAATGAGTTTCTAGAACGAAAAAGACAATTTAAAGGATGGGGGGTAGAAGGGATCCTTCCCTTGGCTTGGTCTATGGCCTGAAACTAAAGAATCTAAAATGATCCATCAATCCATAATTAAGTTTTTAAGTCTTCGATCTTATCTTTCGATTTTGCATATACTTGTATATGGTAAGGTCTATACATATGAAAGATATATGTAAATACACAAAGACCCTCATAGTATAGGATTAAAAAAAAAAAAATGTTCATTCTTTATTCGACCCAATCTTTTTTTTTTAGGAAAAGATTGGGCCAAGTTTCATTGCAATAAATTAGGAGAACAAACAGGAATTGCTGAATTATACACGCTTATTTTGCCTATTTATCTAGCTTATCCACTGGGTCGTAATCAAATTTTATCTCTTTCCATACTTCACAAGCAGCGGCTAGCTCAGGGCTCCATTTGCTAGCTTCACGAATAATATCATTACCTTCACGAGCAAGATCACGTCCCTCATTACGAGCTTGTACACATGCTTCTAAAGCCACCCGATTAGCTACTGCACCGGGTGCATTTCCCCAAGGGTGTCCTAAAGTTCCTCCACCAAATTGTAGTACAGAATCATCTCCAAATATTTCGGTTAGGGCAGGCATATGCCAAACATGAATACCTCCTGAAGCCACAGGCAGAACACCCGGCATAGAGACCCAGTCTTGAGTGAAAAAAATACCACGACTTCGATCTTTTTCAATAAAATCATCACGTAATAAATCAACAAAACCCAAAGTCATCTCACGTTCCCCCTCCAGTTTACCTACTACTGTACCAGAGTGAATATGATCTCCACCAGACATACGTAATGCTTTAGCTAGTACACGAAAATGCATACCATGATTTTTCTGTCTATCAATAACTGCATGCATTGCGCGATGGATGTGAAGAAGTAGACCGTTGTCGCGGCAATAATGAGCCAAGCTAGTATTTGCGGTGAATCCCCCAGTTAAATAGTCGTGCATTACGATAGGAACTCCCAATTCTCTGGCAAATACCGCTCTTTTGATCATTTCTTCACATGTACCCGCAGTTGCATTCAAGTAATGTCCTTTGATTTCCCCCGTTTCGGCTTGTGCCTTATAAAGAGATTCGGCACAAAATAAGAAACGATCTCTCCAACGCATAAATGGTT